CAAAGCGCGAAGAGTAATTGATCAAATTCGTGGGCGTTCCTACGAAGAAACACTTATGATATTAGAACTCATGCCCTATCGAGCATGTTATCCCATTTTTAAATTAGTTTATTCTGCAGCAGCAAATGCTAGTTCCAATATGGGTTCGAATGAAGGAAATTTAGTCATTAGTAAAGCCGAAGTAAATGAAGGTACTGTCATGAAGAGACAAAAATGTCGAGCTCGAGGGCGTAGTTTTGCAATAAAAAAACCTACCTGCCATATAACTATTGTAATGAAAGATATATCCTTAGATGAATATATAAATACCGACTCTATTACATGGTCACAAAAAGCTAAATGGAAAAAAAAGGATACAACTATGTCGTATTATGATATATATAGTAATGGGGGAACATGGGACAAAAAATAAATCCAATTGGTTTCAGACTTGGTACAACCCAAGGTCATCATTCCCTTTGGTTCGCACAACCAAAAAATTATTCTGAGGGTCTGCAAGAAGATCAAAAAATAAGAAATTATATCAAGAATTATGTACAAAAAAATATCAAAACATCTTCTGGTGTCGAGGGAATTGCACGTATAGAGATTCAAAAAAGAATCGACCTGATCCAAATCATAATCTATATGGGATTTCCGAAAATATTAATTGAAAGTCGACCCCGAGGAATCGAAGAATTGCAGATGAATTTACAAAAAGAATTTAATTCTGTAAATCGAAAACTTAACATTGCTATCACACGAATTGAAAAGCCTTATGGAAACCCTAATATTCTTGCAGAATTTATAGCCGGACAATTAAAAAATAGAGTTTCTTTTCGCAAAGCAATGAAAAAGGCTATAGAATTAACTGAACAAGCAGATACAAAAGGAATTCAAGTGCAAATTGCAGGACGTATCGACGGAAAAGAAATTGCGCGTGTTGAATGGATTAGAGAAGGTAGAGTTCCACTACAAACCATTCGAGCTAAAATTGATTATTGTTCCTATACAGTTCGAACAATCTATGGGGTATTAGGCATCAAAATTTGGATATTTATAGACGGGGAATAATAAACCTTTATTTCCCTTTCCATTCTATCCAGCGATAGAACAAAAAATGATAAATTCGTTTCTTCTTTTTCTTTTATGTTCAATAAAAAAAATGAACAATTCTAATTATAATTCTATAGGGTTTAATAAAAATTCAATTAATCTTTTGATAAAATTGCTATGCTTAGTGTGCGACTCGTTGGTTTTTGAGGGTTAAAAACCAGCCCCATAGTATAAACAAATAACTTATAGAAGTAATAACCAACTCATCACTTCGTATTATCTGGATCCAAAGACCCAGTCAAGATATGATATATTGTTCATATTGTTGTAGCAACTGAAATCTTTTTTTATTAATATTCAAAAAATCTGCTTCTAAGTTGTCAATTGAAATAAAAAAGAAAGGGTATGGATAAATGGAAAGATGAGAGAAAGAAAGAAAAAGAATATTGATGATATATAATTCCAATATGTAAGGTCTATGAGTCATCTCAGAAAAACTCTGTGTAATAAAGCATCAATACAGATTCATCATTAAATGAATCTGCTCATCGAAGAAAAAATAAAGAGCTTCGAGCCAATAAAGACTAAGAATATTGACTCAACAACTAATAGCTCCATTGTATAATTCAGACCTAACCATTAAATAAGAAGCGATGGGAACGATGGAACCTGTGAATTCAAAAGATTCTAGTGAAAATGAATTCGAATGATTCATTGATCGGGATGGCGGAACCGGCCAGAGACCAATTCATCTATTCGGAAAAGTTATGAACTAATGATAGAACTGAAATAGAAATTGAAAGAGTAAATATTCGCCCGCGAAAACTTTATTTTCTTGGATTGCTAAAATTGGGTCAATCCAATACGATAAAGAGTAAAACAAAAGAAAGATTTGTTTTAACATTCTAAAATAGATATAGATAAATATAATAAAAAAATAGTTATATAGTTATTTAATATATTTAGTTATCTATACAAACAAGATATACAAATTAATAATAAATTTGATCTAGATTAAATGAAATCCATGATTCAGCATATTACTTATTAAATACATGTATATCTTAATTCAAATTAGATTATATCTGAATTGAATTCAAAATCTTTAATTTGAATTGATTTTATTCGCGAGGAGCTGGATGAGAAGAAACTCTCACGTCCGGTTCTGTAGTAGAGATGGAATTCAAAATAAACCATCAACTATAACCCCAAAAGAACCAGATTCCGTAAACAACATAGAGGAAGAATGAAGGGAATATCTTATCGAGGTAATGCTATTTGTTTTGGTAAATACGCTCTTCAGGCACTTGAACCCGCTTGGATCACATCTAGACAAATAGAAGCAGGTCGACGAGCAATGACACGAAATGCACGTCGCGGTGGAAAAATATGGGTCCGTATATTTCCAGATAAACCAGTTACAGTAAGGCCCGCAGAAACACGTATGGGTTCAGGTAAAGGCTCTCCCGAATATTGGGTAGCTGTTGTTAAACCAGGTCGAATCCTTTATGAAATGGGTGGAGTAACAGAAAATATAGCCAGAAGGGCTATTTCAATAGCAGCGTCCAAAATGCCTATACGAGCTCAATTCATCGTTTCGGGATAAAAAAGAAGTAGGCCTTAAAAATAGCAGGTGCTAGTTTCTTTTTTTGGACAAATAATATTTCTTTTTTTCTTCGGCCTTTGTATTGTAAAAAACAGATAAAAAAATGATATGATTCAACCTCAGACCCATTTGAATGTAGCAGATAACAGCGGGGCTCGAGAATTGATGTGTATTCGAATCATAGGAGCTAGCAATCGTCGATATGCTCATATTGGTGATGTTATTGTTGCTGTGATCAAAGACGCAGTTCCAAACATGCCTCTAGAAAGATCAGAAGTAGTCAGAGCTGTTATTGTCCGTACTTGTAAAGAACTTAAACGTGACAATGGTATGATAATACGATATGATGACAATGCTGCAGTTGTGATTGATCAAGAAGGAAATCCAAAAGGAACTAGAGTTTTTGGTGCGATTGCCAGAGAATTGAGACAGTTCAATTTTACTAAAATAGTTTCATTAGCTCCCGAGGTATTATAAAACGAGACCACGATATGGTTATAGATATGGTTATAGTCGGGTATTTAAAAGAAATAGATTAAGATTAATTTAGTAGATTTTGTCTCACGTATATACCTTTCAAAATTCATATTTTTTTTTATAAACAAATACGTAAAAAAAAAAAAGAAAAACATGTTGATTATATCCAAATTTGGAGGCACCAATAATTTTAATTAATCATGGGTAGTGATACTATTGCTGACATAATAACCTCTATACGAAATGCCGATATGTATAGAAAAAGCGTGGTTCGAGTAGCATCTACTAATATCAGCCAAAGTATTGTTAAAATACTTTTACGAGAGGGTTTTATCGAAAACGTGAGAAAACATCGAGAAAACAACAAATATTTTTTGGTTTTAACCCTACGACATAGAAGGAATAGGAAAAGGACTTATCGAAATCTTTTAAATTTAAAACGGATAAGTCGCCCGGGTCTACGAATCTATTCTAACTACCAAAGAATTCCTAGAATTTTAGGTGGGATGGGGGTTGTAATTCTTTCAACCTCTCGGGGTATAATGACAGACCGGGAGGCTCGACTAGAAAGAATAGGCGGAGAAATTTTGTGTTATATATGGTAATCTTTCTAATATCCGAATTGAATATGAAACTTCTTATTTGTGAAAAAGAAAAAAGAAGGGGTGGGTTGTTTGATAGGGTTCTTCCTCCACTAGTTGATACTTCAAGGGGGTTTTACCTGGAATGAAAGAACAAAAATGGATTCATGAAGGTTTAATTACTGAATCGCTTCCCAACGGCATGTTCCGGGTTCGTTTAGATAATGAAGATATGATTCTAGGTTATGTTTCAGGAAAGATCCGACGTAGTTTTATACGAATACTGCCAGGAGATAGAGTCAAAATTGAAGTAAGTCGTTATGATTCAACCAGAGGTCGTATAATTTATCGACTCCGCAACAAAGATTCGAAAGATTAGGTGTTTTTTCAGCTTCACTATTTCTTTCGTAGGAATACGATTCGAAATCAAAATTTCAAGAAACTTAATTTCTTCCAAGAAATGGATTCAAAATTAAAGTAAGGAGTGGCAAATATGAAAATAAGAGCTTCTGTTCGTAAAATTTGTGAAAAATGTCGACTAATCCGTCGTCGGGGACGAATTATAGTAATTTGTTCCAACCCAAGACATAAACAAAGACAAGGATAATAAGACTCGTTAAACACCCGATATACAAATAAGAAGGGGGATCTTTTTTGACATGAAATGGATATATCCATATATCTCTGACTCAAATTTATGAGATGATAAAATATGGCAAAAGTTATACCGAAAAAGGGTTCACGTGGACGTATTGGTTCACGTAAGAGTACACGTAAAATACCAAAGGGGGTTATTCATATTCAAGCAAGTTTCAATAATACTATTGTGACTGTTACAGATGTACGAGGGCGAGTGGTTTCTTGGTCCTCTGCCGGTACTTGTGGCTTCCGAGGTACAAGAAGAGGGACGCCGTTTGCTGCTCAAACCGCAGCGGCAAATGCTATTCGTGCAGTAGTAGATCAAGGTATGCAACGAGCAGAAGTCATGATTAAAGGTCCCGGTCTCGGAAGAGACGCAGCATTACGAGCTATTCGCAGAAGTGGTATATTATTAACTTTCGTACGGGACGTAACCCCTATGCCACATAATGGCTGTAGACCCCCGAAAAAAAGACGTGTGTAGAAATAAAAATTGAAGATATTTCAATAGCAAGAGAAACAAGAGAAATAAATGATTCAATGATCTGATCAAATAATATTATTATGGTTCGAGAGAAAATAACAGTATCTACTCGGACACTACAGTGGAAGTGTGTTGAATCAGCAGCAGACAGTAAGCGTCTTATGTATGGGCGCTTTAT